AGTCCAAGGCAATTCTATAAGAAAAAAATACGTATTTTTTTCTTATAGAATTAAACACTTATATTATCGAATTAAACAAAAGGATTCGCAAATAAAAGCGCTAATGCTACAACTAGTCCATATATTGTTAAAGCTTCCATAAAAGCTAGACTAAGCAATAAAGTGCCTCGTATTTTTCCCTCCGCCTCAGGTTGTCTCGCAATACCTTCTACAGCTTGACCTGCAGCAGTACCTTGACCAACCCCAGGTCCAATAGAAGCAAGCCCTACGGCCAATCCAGCAGCAATAACAGAAGCGGCAGAAATCAGTGGATTCATGATAAGTTCCTCGCACCAAAATAAAGAAAAATGGTTAATGATACAATCTCAACCAATGAATTATGACTTAAATATTCCCTCAATCCGATTCATCCAATCAAAGTAATAAAGTTTTGTGAATACATATAACTTTTGTTCTTCCATTTCTTTTTTTTTTAATCTTGTGATTAATAATTATCTAAATCAAACATGAATGGATACAACCCATTGAAATAGACGAATTTATTAAGTCAAATGATTTCCATATTAGTATTTGATTGATCTAAGTTCGTGTCATTTATTATTTATTAAAATTAAAATTTTCTTTTGGTCAATCGTGGAGTTGAATAAAATCAACTGAAATGGGAATTGTTCTAATTCTATATAACATCTTTTTTAATTGCACGTCATTAAAATTGGACCAGAAGAATTGTGATTCCTAATATCCAAGATTAAATCAAATATGGAATCAAATGTAAAATAAAAAAAAAGATTCATAAGGAATGGATTGGGCTAAACAAAAAAAATTTCAAACTAGTCAATGATGACCCTCCATAGATTCGCCTATATAGGCCGCAGCTAAAGTTGCAAAGATAAGAGCTTGAATACCACTTGTAAATAACCCAAGGAACATGACAGGTATAGGAACTAATAAAGGTACTAAAGAAACAAGAACAACAACTACTAATTCATCAGCTAATATATTTCCAAAAAGTCGAAAACTAAGTGATAAAGGTTTTGTAAAATCTTCTAATATGTTAATGGGTAACAAGATTGGAGTTGGTTTAATATATTTACTGAAATAACTTAATCCTTTTTTGCTAATACCTGCATAGAAATATGCTACTGACGTGAGTAAAGCTAATGCAACAGTAGTATTTATATCATTAGTGGGCGCAGCTAATTCCCCATGAGGTAACTGTATGATTTTCCAAGGTAAAAGAGCCCCTGACCAGTTAGAAACGAAAATAAATAGAAACATAGTTCCAATAAATGGAACCCACGGACCATATTCTTCTCCGATCTGAGTTTTACTCACGTCTCGAATAAATTCAAGGACGTATTCGAAGAAATTCTGACCGTTAGTCGGAATGGTTTGTGGATCCCGAACAGCTATAACGGATGAACCTAATAAGATAAGAATTACAACCCAAGAAGTAATAAGTACTTGGCCATGGACTTTGAAATCTCCTATTTGCCAATAGAAATGTTGGCCTACTTCTACACCAGATATATCATATAATCCTTTTAGTGTGTTGATGGAACATGATAGAACATTCATACTGCCCTCTTAGCAAAATAAAAATTGAAAAGGAATTATTTTGATTCAATCGTGTCTTTGTTTATTTGTTGACTTACTTACTTATTACCGGCTTTATACTTCAATTTTATTAATTTATTAATAAATATATATAGTTCCTAAAATGATTTATTTTATTTTATCTTAATTATTATGAATCAAGGATTTCTTATATAGCTAGAACGTCCCTCACAAATTGCGAATACTAATTTGTTAAGGATGTATCGAATTGAAGCTATAGCGTCATCATTCGCCGGAATCGAAATATCTGCGAGATCGGGATCACAATTTGTATCAATTAAACAAATTGTTGGAATTCCTAAAGTGATGCATTCTAAAAGAGCTGTATATTCTTCTTGCTGATCAACGATTATTACAATATCAGGCAACCCTGTCATATATTGAATCCCGCTAAGATATGTTTGCAAGTGGGATAATTTTCTCTTTAAAACAGCTGCATCTCTTTTTGGAAGACGGTTGAGTCTCCCCATATTTTCTTCCATTTTCAAGTCCCTGAACTTATGAAGTCTTGTTTCTGTAGTGGACCAATTTGTTAACAAACCGCCGGGCCATTTTTTATTAACATAATGACACTGAGCCTTTATTGCAGCCCGTGCTACTAAATCAGCTGCTTTAGTTTTGGTACCAACAATTAAGAATTTTTTTCCTTTACTTGCTGCATCAAAAACCAAATCACAAGCTTCTGATAAAAAACGAGCCGTTCTGGTAAGATTTATAATATGAATACCTTTACGCTTTGCAGAAATATAAGGACGTATTTTAGGATTCCATTTTCGAGTACCATGACCAAAATGAACTCCTGCTTCCATCATATCTTCCAAATTTATATTCCAATATCTTTTTGTCATTTTTCCTCACACTTTTTTGATCTTTATCTTTTTTCATTGAATTAAAAAAAAAGAAAAGAGACGAGGTATCCTAAAAAAAAATCAATTATCAAATAATTGTTCCGATGGAACCTTCTCTAGATTGGCTGTTGATATACCGGATCCAAGCCATTTCTTTAGATTTATTTATATATTCCTTTATTATCTTTCTCTTAATTACTATTACCAAATCCAATACATATTGCAAATAAAAATAACCACCATCAAGAATTAAAAAAAAATCCGCACTCTATCTTTTAGTAAGAATTCAATCCTATAAACTCAACAATTTTTCTGGTTTATCATGAGAAATTCTTTAAAATAAAAGAATCCAATAATTTTCTGTGGTGGAACAAAATATCTCTCTTTTCCTTCTCGAATAAATGATTCTTTTTGGTTTCCAAAATCATTTTATTATGTTTTCTTGAATAGCGCATTAATCCTTTCAATCCGGTACCAACGGGTATCATTCCCCCCAGAACAACGTTTTCTTTCAAACCTTTCAACCAATCGATACGACCCCGGAGAGCAGCTTTTGCTAAAACTCGAGCAGTTTCTTGAAAACTAGCTTCAGATATGAAACTTTGAGTATTCAGAGAGGCTTTCGTTATTCCCAATAAAATAGCTCGATAAAAGATAGCTTCTTCAAAAGCGCGTCCTGTTCGTTCAGCTCGCAACAATCCAATTAACTCTCCGGGTAAAAAAACATTCGACATTCCATCTTCTGAAACCAACACTTTTGAGGTTATTTGACGTACAATAATTTCGATATGTCTATTATGGATCTGAACCCCCTGCGATCGATAAACCTTTTGAATCTTATTAACTAAAGATATACGACTTTGCGCTATAGTTAGCTCAGCACCAATCAAGAATCCCCAAGGAATTCCAAGAATTCTTGTTATATGTTTGTTCCAAACTTCAATTCTTTTTTCTAGATTTATAGATATTGAATCAATCGAACGCACTTCTAATACTTGTTCTACTTTTGGAAGACCTTGGGTTATATCACCAGATCTCGACTTTTCATAGATAAATGTGACTAATGTATCTCCCTCATTAATTCTTTCTCCACAATGCCCATGAACAGTTGCTCCTGGAGTTGCTAAATAAGGCTTAGCTGATCTGATTACTACAGAGTCAACTTGAACAATTAAAACTTGACCCGATTTTAGATGCGGTCCATTTTTGGCTATACATACATTTTCAAAAATAAACTGCCCAAGGCTAATTATTGTAGATGTTTTATTATCATAATTTTTATTATCATAATGATGATAATTATGATAGAGAAAGGACCAATTCAAATGAAAAGGATTCAAAACAAGGTTACTACATGAGTCGGGATTATAAATTTTTCCTCTTTCATCTAGTAAATACAATTGAAGTCTTTGAAAAGTATTTTTGAAATTTTCAAGTTGCAAGTATTTTGCTGCGGCAATCTTATTATGAGTTATTAATTGATCAAATGAATAAAAATTCGCAATTGGAATGGCTGTTCCAAAAGGTCCCAACAAATTGTTAATTGAATTTATAGAATCTCTTTGAATTGCTTCTTTTATCACATTTGGATATTTTACATCGTTGAATGGTCCCATTCGAAAACAATTTGATGATGACAAAATTATCCAAGATCGGCATTCCTTATTTTTAGCCCGATTCGACAACGCACGAATAGTTCCTTGATTTTTACTAATTGATTGTTGAATCTTTACCTTAGAATTAGAAGAAATGTAATAAAATGGATTGATATTGGTTCGATTTGATCCATTATCAGAGATCCATCCTGAACCTGATGGATCTTCCCTTTTTCTGCTATATGAAATATGGGATTTCACTAAGTCAATTTTTAGGAAATCTCGAATCAGACCATTTACACTTATCCCAAGAAAGGAAGTGTGAGCTTCTTCAATAAAAGAATTTTTTTTGTCTCGGTCCCAATTCAACATTAAACAAGTCCGAACTAATTGAATACTTGTGTCAGAAATTCCCCGAATTGGTTTGCCATTTCCATAAAGGATATAATTCAAAACTCGAAGTTGCATATTATCCACTTCTTGCAATAGATCCTGGGAAAAAAGTGTTTCTAAATTGATCCCATCCGCTATTTCATATGGAATTACGGGTCGAACCAAAACAAAATCTTTTTTTTTTTTAGTTGTGATATGTTGGATATAGATCCAATTTTTCAATTTTTTTGATTCTTTAGAAATTGTTTTTATCATTTCTGGCGGGATCAAGATCCCGCTGTGTCGAGAGATCTTATCTGTCTCGTCAGGAAAATGAATATCTCCAGAAAATATTTTAAGTTCAATCCTTTTTTTTTTTTTCTCCACTCGAACTAATCCGCCCACTCGGCTTTTTGTATTTATAGTGATTCGTGTATCTACTCCAATAATACTATTGTCCCGTACCATTATGGAAGAAGATTCGGGTAAAATATGCACTTCCTCGGGAATGAAAAAAAATCGATCTACTTTCATTTGGTATTTTGGATGAAATTCTTTGATTCCTCTATACTCAATCCAATAATCTTTTTTGACGATTGAATGCATCCCTACAGTCTCATATTTAGTAATTCCCGAACTATTTCTTCTGTATTGAGGATCATCAAAATAAGCAAGAATACTGTTTCTATGGAAGATACCATTTGTAGGTATTTCAATTGAGGTGCTGGAACGAGGTATTAGTTCGTTATCTCGTTCTGTAATAGATTGGAATGGAATAATCAATCTATTTCTTCGCCTTTTTGCCAATAAATAAGAATTCTCGTGAATAATAGTAGGATATATGAGATTACAATGATCAATACATCTGATTGGATTGAAATAAGGAAGACTCTTTTTTTTACTAAACAAATTTGAATTCAAAAATTTGCGTCTCACTTGATCATTATTCATCGAGAAGTTAGAAAGATGTCTTTCTTTATCTTTAACAGAAAGAGAATTCACATTCATTTGATCTTCATCCTTATGGAGCGAAAAGGGTACTACGCTGGATTTACAGGAACCTCCCAATAATATCCATAAATGGCTTGTTTTTGGTAAGAGATGCACATTACTATATGTAAATTCGGGTGCATGGTAGACATCAGTATTCCAATGCATTTCTCCTTCTGAGTCAGAATAAATATGTTTTCTAACTCTCTCTTTAACACTCAAAGTATCTGTTCCTGCGCGAATCTCAGCAATCACTTGTTCGGATTCTACATATTGATCGTTTTTAACTAAAATAAAACTGTTTGGCGGGATAGTGACATTATGGAGAATATTCTTACTTTCAATAGTTACATACAAGTCTATATCACATAAAAAAGCAGGATGTCCGTGACGTGTACGTGTGGGATGAATCAAATCTTCATTGAATTTTATTTTTCCATTCGAAGGGGCTCGTACATGTTCTGCAGTACCCCCTGTGAATACTCCACCAGTATGAAAAGTTCTTAGTGTTAGTTGAGTGCCCGGTTCCCCAATAGATTGACCCGCAATAATACCTACAGCTTCCCCCAATTCGACCAGGTCACCATGAGTAGGACTCCGACCATAACATAATCGACATATCCAAGATGTACTTCTACAAGTAAAGGGAGTTCGAATAGATATTGATTTTGTTCGAAAGGCTATGAATTGATTGACAAGTCCAATACCAATATCTTGATTTCGAAGGGCAATGCATCGTGAACCCATATATATATCATCTGCTAATACACGACCAATTAATGTTTGAATAAAAATTCTTTCCGGCATCCTACCCTTTTGAGGACTCACAGAAATTCCTCGAATAGTACCACAATCTTTTCTACGTATAACAATGTGTTGAACTACTTCAACAAGCCTACGCGTAAGATATCCAGCATCGGATGTTCGTACAGCAGTATCCACAACTCCCTTGCGGGCTCCATAACAAGATATGATATATTCTGTTAAAGACAATCCTTCGCGTAAATTGCTTTGAATGGGCAAATCAATCATTCGGCCTTGAGGATCTGACATTAATCCTCTCATACCTACTAATTGGTGTACTTGAGATACATTTCCTCTAGCTCCCGAAAAAGACATTATATGGACTGGATTCAAAGGGTCAGTCATCCTAAAATTAGGATTCATTTCTTGTCGCAAATATTCACTTGTAGCATACCATATCTCAATGGATTGGCGTAACTTTTCTACCGCATGTACATTACCATAATGATGGTGTTTTTCCAAAATGAAACTTTGTTGTTCAGCATCTTGGACTAGCCATCCCTTAGAAGGTATTGTTAAAAGATCATCAATTCCTAATGAAATGGATGTAACAGTGGCTTGCTTAAAACCCAGAGTCTTTACTTGATCCAAGATATGTGATGTATATGACATTCCGAAATGATCTATTAATCTACTAATAAGTCGTTTAATGGCAGTCCCATCTATCACTTTATTGTGATAGACCAGATTGGCCCGTTCTGCCATAAGTACCTCCATATTCCGATAAGTAAGATGAAACAATGGATTTGAGTCCGTGATTAGAAAACTTCCTGTTCTCAATCTTTATTTGTATAGCAATTCAGGAACTATGGTCCTAGTGAAAACAGAGAAACCTCAATGAAATTGAATGTCATTGAATTCTCCTTAGATGAAATACTATGCGATTCATTAGATACCTTATGAGTCAGCCCGACAAAAGCCTTGTATAGCTTCTTCTATTTCGCGATAAAGAGAAATATGACCAACATCAGTTCGAATATATATCCAAAGAATTTCTTTTTTTATGCTTCTTACTATTAGATAATGCCCATAAATCTCATGATAGGTACCCGAAGATTCATAGTGAACTTCTATGGGAGCTTCTCTTGAAGCAATAACGCGTTGATCTAGTTTCCACCTAAGCCACAAAGGGCTATCTAATTGGATTCTTTTCTGCTGATAAGCCCCAATTGCATCATAGGAATTACAAAAAAAAGGTTCTTTTTCTTTCGTGCACTTATACTTATTATCGTCCATTATTTCTTTTCTAAAGTTTCCAGGATTCCATAGATTAT